GTTAATGTAGCTTAACTAATTAAAGCAAGGCACTGAAAATGCCTAGATGAGTATTAATACTCCATAAACACATAGGCTTGGTCCTGGCCTTTCCGTTGGTTCTAGGTAAAACTACACATGCAAGTATCCGCACCCCAGTGAGAATGCCCTCTAAATCATATCTGATTAAAAGGAGCGGGCATCAAGCACACTACTAAGTAGCTAATAACGCCTTGCTCAACCACACCCCCACGGGAAACAGCAGTGATAAAAATTAAGCCATAAACGAAAGTTTGACTAAGTTATACCTACATCATAGGGTTGGTAAATCTCGTGCCAGCCACCGCGGTCACACGATTAACCCAAATCAACAGAAATACGGCGTAAAGCGTGTTTAAGAACAAAAAAAAAGAATAAAGTTAAATTTTAACTAAACCGTAAAAAGCCCTAGTTAAAATAAAAATAAACCACGAAAGTGACTTTACATATTCTGAATACACGATAGCTAAGACCCAAACTGGGATTAGATACCCCACTATGCTTAGCCCTAAACCTAAATAATTTAACACAACAATACTATTCGCCAGAGTACTACTAGCAACAGCTTAAAACTCAAAGGACTTGGCGGTGCTTCATACCCCTCTAGAGGAGCCTGTCCTATAATCGATAAACCCCGATAAACCTCACCAGCTCTTGCCAACTCAGCCTATATACCGCCATCCTCAGCAAACCCTAAAAAGGAACTGCAGTAAGCACAAACATAAGACATAAAAACGTTAGGTCAAGGTGTAGCCTATGAGCTGGGAAGAGATGGGCTACATTTTCTTCTTAAAGAACACTTAAATCTCATTACGAAAGCTCCCATGAAATAAAGAGCAGAAGGTGGATTTAGTAGTAAACCAAGAATAAAGAGCTTGATTGAATCAGGCCATGAAGCACGCACACACCGCCCGTCACCCTCCTCAAATATAAAGATACACATCAAACCTTTACCTAAGTATCCACAGTATGAGAGGAGATAAGTCGTAACAAGGTAAGCGTACTGGAAAGTGCGCTTGGATACACCAAAGTGTAGCTTAAACCAAAGCACCTGGCTTACACCCAGGAGACTTCACACACAATGAACACTTTGAACAAGTGCTAGCCCAACCATAACTCAATTAAACTTATATAGTCAATTAAATCAAAACATTTACATTACGTGAAAGTATAGGAGATAGAAAACTCACTTGGCGCTATAGAGAAAGTACCGTAAGGGAACGATGAAAGACAACCAAAAGTACAACACAGCAAAGCTTACCCCTTTTACCTTTTGCATAATGATTTAACTAGAACAAATTAGCAAAGAGACCTTAAGTTAATTACCCCGAAACCAGACGAGCTAACTATAAACAGCTTTACAGAGCAAACCCGTCTATGTGGCAAAATAGTGGGAAGATTTATAGTTAGAGGTGAAAAGCCTACCGAGCCTGGTGATAGCTGGTTGTCCAGGAAAGAATATCAGTTCAAATTTAAATCTTACCCGAAAAATCCCCACAATTTTAATGTAAGTTTAAATAATAGTCTAGAGGGGTACAGCCCGCCAGACACAGGATACAGCCTTTATTAGAGAGTAAGCTACAACAAATATCATAGTTGGCCTAAAAGCAGCCACCAATTAAGAAAGCGTTAAAGCTCAACACAACCCCTAATCTTAATTCCTAAAATAAAAACTAACTCCTAATATTTATAACTGGACTATTCTATTATTAAATAGAAGCAATACTGTTAATATGAGTAACAAGAATTAATTCTCCCTGCACAAGTCTATATCAGAACGGATACCCCACTGATAGTTAACAATTACACACACATAACCCAAAGTCAAGACCAAACCACATAACAAATTGTTGACCCAACACAGGAGTGCATCCAAGGGAAAGATTAAAAGAAGTAAAAGGAACTCGGCAAACACAAATCCCGCCTGTTTACCAAAAACATCACCTCTAGCATTTTAAGTATTAGAGGCACTGCCTGCCCAGTGACATCTGTTCAACGGCCGCGGTATCCTGACCGTGCAAAGGTAGCATAATCACTTGTTCCCTAAATAGGGACTTGTATGAATGGCCACACGAGGATTTTACTGTCTCTTACTTCCAATCAGTGAAATTGACCTTCCCGTGAAGAGGCGGGAATACTACAACAAGACGAGAAGACCCTATGGAGCTTCAATTAACTACTCCAATAAAGACAAACTACAACCCACCCAGGGCCCAACTCCTCTTTATCTGGACTAGCAATTTAGGTTGGGGTGACCTCGGAGTATAAAAAAACCTCCGAGTGATCAAAATTTAGACTAACCAGTCAAAACACAATATCACTTATTGATCCAAAATTTGATCAACGGAACAAGTTACCCTAGGGATAACAGCGCAATCCTATTTAAGAGTTCATATCGACAATTAGGGTTTACGACCTCGATGTTGGATCAGGACATCCCAATGGTGCAACAGCTATTAAAGGTTCGTTTGTTCAACGATTAAAGTCCTACGTGATCTGAGTTCAGACCGGAGTAATCCAGGTCGGTTTCTATCTGTTCTAGGCTTCTCCCAGTACGAAAGGACAAGAGAAGCAAGGCCCACTTCACTAAAGCGCCTTCAAACTAATAGATGATTTCATCTCAATCTAGTAATTACTAATAACACTGCCCAAGAAACAGGGCCCGTTAGAGTGGCAGAGCCCGGCAATTGCATAAAACTTAAACCTTTATAATCAGAGGTTCAATTCCTCTCTCTAACAAAATGTTCATAATTAACCTTCTACTACTGATTGTCCCCATCCTTCTAGCCGTAGCATTCCTCACCCTAGTTGAACGCAAAGTCCTAGGTTACATGCAACTACGCAAAGGACCAAACGTTGTAGGCCCCTATGGACTCCTTCAACCTATCGCTGACGCCATCAAATTATTTACCAAAGAACCCCTACGCCCTCTAACATCATCAATCTCCATATTTATTATTGCACCAGTCCTAGCCCTCACTCTAGCCCTAACAATATGAACTCCCCTACCCATACCACATCCACTAATCAATCTCAACTTAGGAGTCCTATTCATACTGGCTATATCAAGCCTAGCCGTATACTCCATTCTATGATCAGGCTGAGCCTCAAACTCCAAATATGCCTTAATTGGTGCCCTACGAGCAGTAGCACAAACCATTTCATATGAAGTAACCCTTGCAATCATTTTATTATCTGTGCTTTTACTAAGTGGATCCTTCTCACTATCAACCTTAATTACTACACAAGAATTTACATGACTTATCTTTCCGTCATGACCCCTAGCCATAATATGATTCATTTCCACACTAGCAGAAACTAATCGAGCTCCCTTTGACTTGACAGAAGGAGAATCTGAACTCGTCTCCGGATTCAACGTAGAATATGCCGGAGGCCCATTTGCCCTTTTTTTCCTAGCAGAGTATGCTAACATCATTATAATAAACATCTTTACTGTTACCCTATTTCTAGGAGCTTTCCACAATCCACTCATACCAGAACTCTACACCACCAATTTTATACTTAAATCCCTAATCCTTACCATCTCCTTCCTATGAATCCGAGCATCATACCCCCGCTTCCGATATGACCAACTAATACACCTACTATGAAAAAACTTTCTCCCCCTAACCCTAGCCCTATGTATATGACACGTAGCAATACCCGTAATTACCGCAGGCATTCCCCCACAAACATAAGAAATATGTCTGACAAAAGAGTTACTTTGATAGAGTAAATCATAGAGGTTCAAACCCCCTTATTTCTAGAATTACAGGAATCGAACCTGCTCCTGAGACTTCAAAAATCCCCGTGCTACCATCTTACACCACACTCTACAGTAAGGTCAGCTAAATAAGCTATCGGGCCCATACCCCGAAAATGTTGGTTCATACCCTTCCCGTACTAATAAACCCACTCATCCTCGCTATAATTTTATCTACCGTTGCTTTAGGAACCCTAATTGTAATAACAAGCTCACATTGACTACTTGTATGAATCGGATTCGAAATAAACATACTAGCCATTATTCCCATAATAATAAAACGATCCAACCCCCGCTCCACAGAAGCCTCTACCAAATACTTCCTCACACAAGCAACCGCATCAATACTACTTATACTAGCCATCATTATTAACCTCTTCCACTCCGGCCAATGAACCGTCACAAGCACCCTAAGCCCAACAGCCTCAACTATTATAACCCTAGCTCTCACTATAAAACTGGGCCTATCCCCATTCCACTTCTGAGTCCCCGAAGTAACACAAGGCATTCCCCTATCATCAGGCCTCATTCTCCTCACATGACAAAAACTGGCTCCACTATCAATCCTTTATCAAATTTCACACTCAATTAACCTCAACATCCTACTCACCATATCTATACTATCCATCCTAGTAGGAGGATGAGGAGGACTTAACCAAACCCAACTACGAAAAATCTTAGCATACTCCTCAATCGCCCATATAGGATGAATAACAGCCATCATGGCCTATAACCCCACCATAGCACTACTCAACCTAGTCCTATATATTCTAATAACAACTACAACATTCACACTATTTATAGCCAACTCATCAACCACTACACTGGCCCTATCACACTCATGAAACAAAACACCCGTACTAACAGCATCCATCCTAGCAATCATACTATCACTAGGAGGCCTACCCCCACTAACAGGATTTTTACCCAAATGAATAATCATTCAAGAACTAACAAAAAATGATAGCATCATCCTCCCAACCATAATAGCCATAACCGCCCTACTAAACCTGTACTTTTATATACGACTAACATATACCACATCCCTAACAATATTCCCATCCACCAACAACATAAAAATCAAGTGACAATTTGTAAACACAAAATGAACAACCTATATAGCCCCAATAATTATTCTATCCACCCTAACACTTCCCCTAGCCCCAATACTATCAACACTATACTAGGAATTTAGGTTAAACAGACCAAGAGCCTTCAAAGCTCTAAGTAAACGAATACACGTTTAATTCCTGCCCATAAGGACTGCAAGACTCTATCTTACATCAACTGAATGCAAATCAATTACTTTAATTAAGCTAAGCCCTTCTAGATCGGCGGGCTTCTAACCCACGAAATTTTAGTTAACAGCTAAATACCCTAATCAACTGGCTTCAATCTACTTCTCCCGCCGCCTAGAAAAAAAGGCGGGAGAAGCCCCGGCAGGGTTGAAGCTGCTTTTCTGAATTTGCAATTCAGCGTGTAATATACACTACAGAGCTTGGTAAAAAGGGGACTCCGACCCCTGTGCTTAGATTTACAGCCTAATGCCTGCTCGGCCATTTTACCTATGTTTATCAACCGCTGACTTTTCTCAACAAATCATAAAGACATTGGCACTCTGTACTTATTATTCGGTGCCTGAGCAGGAATAGTGGGCACCGCCCTGAGCCTGCTAATTCGAGCCGAACTTGGCCAACCCGGCGCCCTACTAGGAGATGATCAAATTTACAACGTAATCGTTACCGCACATGCGTTTGTAATAATTTTCTTTATAGTCATGCCAATCATAATCGGAGGCTTTGGAAACTGATTAGTCCCATTAATAATTGGTGCACCGGACATAGCATTCCCACGTATAAACAACATAAGCTTCTGACTGTTGCCCCCATCCTTCCTACTTCTATTAGCCTCATCTATGGTTGAAGCTGGCGCCGGTACCGGTTGAACTGTCTACCCTCCTCTAGCAGGAAACCTAGCCCACGCAGGAGCTTCCGTAGATCTGGCCATCTTTTCCCTTCACCTAGCAGGAGTATCTTCTATCCTAGGGGCAATTAACTTTATTACTACAATTATTAACATAAAACCCCCTGCCCTTTCCCAATATCAAACTCCCCTCTTCGTGTGATCCGTTCTAATTACAGCAGTCCTTCTCCTACTCTCCCTTCCAGTCCTAGCCGCCGGAATTACCATACTATTAACTGATCGTAACCTGAATACTACCTTCTTTGACCCTGCAGGAGGAGGAGACCCCATTCTCTACCAACACCTATTCTGATTTTTCGGTCACCCAGAAGTATATATTCTAATCTTACCCGGATTTGGAATTATTTCTCATATCGTTACCTACTACTCAGGCAAAAAAGAGCCTTTCGGATATATAGGCATGGTGTGAGCTATGATGTCAATTGGTTTCCTCGGATTTATCGTATGGGCCCACCACATATTCACAGTCGGACTCGACGTCGATACACGAGCCTACTTCACCTCAGCTACAATAATTATTGCTATTCCTACTGGAGTCAAAGTCTTTAGCTGACTAGCCACCCTACATGGAGGAAACATTAAATGATCACCCGCCATACTATGAGCCCTTGGCTTTATCTTCCTGTTTACTGTAGGAGGTTTAACCGGAATCGTACTGGCCAATTCATCACTAGACATCGTACTCCACGACACATACTACGTAGTAGCCCACTTCCACTACGTCCTATCCATAGGAGCCGTATTCGCAATCATAGCTGGCTTTGTCCACTGATTCCCACTATTCACAGGCTACACATTAGACACAACCTGAGCAAAAATTCACTTCCTCATTATATTTGTAGGAGTTAATATAACTTTCTTCCCCCAACACTTTCTAGGCCTCTCTGGAATACCCCGACGATATTCTGACTACCCTGATGCCTACACAACATGAAATACGGTATCCTCCATAGGGTCATTCATCTCACTTACAGCAGTAATCTTAATAGTCTTCATGGTGTGAGAGGCTTTCGCGTCAAAACGAGAGGTATCAACAGTTGAACTTACAACAACAAACCTCGAGTGAATGCACGGATGTCCTCCTCCCTACCACACATTCGAAGAGCCTACCTACGTAAACCCCAAATAAGAAAGGAAGGAATCGAACCCCCTCATATCGGTTTCAAGCCAACATCATATCCACTATGTCTTTCTTTACCAGAGAGGTATTAGTAAAATTTACATAACTTTGTCAAGGTTAAATTATAGGTTAAAGTCCTTTATACCTCCATGGCGTATCCCTTCCAACTAGGCTTCCAAGATGCCACATCACCTATTATAGAAGAATTACTACACTTCCATGATCATGCTCTAATGATTGTCTTCTTAATTAGCTCCCTAGTATTATATATTATTTCACTCATGTTAACAACCAATCTTACCCACACTAGCACTATAGACGCTCAAGAAGTAGAAACAATTTGAACAATCCTCCCAGCCATCATCCTCATTATAATTGCCCTCCCATCCCTACGAATCTTATATATAATAGATGAAATTAACAATCCATCCCTAACCGTCAAAACTATAGGACACCAATGATATTGAAGTTATGAATATACGGACTACGAAGACCTAAACTTTGACTCATATATAATCCCCACATCCGACCTAAAACCAGGTGAGCTCCGCCTACTAGAAGTAGATAATCGAGTTGTACTACCCATAGAACTGACTATCCGCATGCTAATCTCATCCGAAGACGTCCTGCACTCATGAGCCGTCCCTTCCCTGGGCCTAAAAACAGATGCCATCCCAGGACGCCTAAACCAAACAACTCTCCTATCTACCCGACCAGGCCTCTACTATGGCCAATGCTCAGAAATCTGTGGATCAAACCACAGCTTCATGCCTATCGTCCTCGAAATAGTCCCACTTAAACACTTTGAAAAATGATCATCAACAATAGTATAGACCATTGAGAAGCTAAGCAGCGTTAACCTTTTAAGTTAAAGACTGAGGGCCCACCCCCTCCTTAATGAAATGCCACAACTAGACACATCTACATGACTCATTACTATCTTTTCTATAATTATCACTCTATTTATCATGATACAGTTAAAAGTCTCGAAACACACTTTCCACTCCAACCCAGAACCCCTAGAAGTCAAGTCATCAAAACACTCCACCCCTTGAGAAGCTAAATGAACGAAAATCTATTCGCCTCTTTCATTACCCCAACGATAATGGGCCTTCCCATTGTCATTTTAATTATTATATTCCCCACTATACTATTTCCCTCAACAAACCGACTTATCAACAATCGCCTGATTGCCATCCAACAATGACTAATTCACATAACATCAAAACAAATAATAACCATTCACAACCACAAAGGCCAAACATGAACCCTAATACTAATGTCCCTTATTCTATTTATCGGCTCAACAAACCTATTAGGACTTCTACCCCACTCTTTTACACCAACCACCCAACTATCTATAAACTTAGGCATAGCAATCCCCCTATGAGCAGGAACCGTTATTCTAGGTTTCCGCCACAAGACAAAAGCTTCCCTAGCACATTTCCTACCTCAAGGAACCCCTCTACCACTAATTCCTATACTAGTAATCATCGAAACTATCAGCCTATTTATTCAACCAATAGCCCTCGCCGTACGGCTTACTGCCAATATCACTGCTGGACATCTCTTAATTCACCTGATCGGCGGTGCCACACTGGCTTTACTAAGTATTAGCACGGCCACTGCCTTCATTACATTCATCATCCTAGTCTTGCTAACTATCTTAGAATTTGCCGTCGCCCTAATCCAAGCATATGTATTCACACTACTGGTTAGTCTATATTTACACGACAATACTTAATGACCCACCAAACCCATGCATATCACATAGTAAACCCCAGCCCTTGACCACTTACGGGAGCCCTATCCGCTCTTCTCCTAACATCCGGCCTAGTAATATGATTCCATTTTAATTCTACACTACTACTAACCCTCGGCCTACTAGCTAACGTATTAACTATATATCAATGATGACGAGACATCATCCGAGAAAGCACCTTTCAAGGACATCACACCCCAATCGTACAAAAGGGCCTCCGATATGGTATGATCCTCTTCATTGTCTCAGAAGTCTTCTTCTTTTCTGGATTCTTCTGGGCCTTTTACCATTCTAGCCTAGCCCCCACCCCTGAACTAGGAGGATGCTGACCACCTACAGGCATCCACCCTCTTAACCCCCTAGAAGTTCCCCTCCTTAATACATCAGTCCTACTGGCCTCCGGAGTATCTATTACATGAGCCCACCACAGCTTAATGGAAGGAAATCGCAACCACATACTTCAAGCTCTATTCATTACTATTTTTCTAGGCCTATATTTCACTTTACTACAAGCATCCGAATACCATGAAACCTCCTTCACAATCGCAGACGGAGTCTACGGCTCAACATTCTTTATAGCCACCGGATTCCACGGCCTACATGTCATTATCGGCTCAACTTTCCTTATCGTGTGCTTCCTACGTCAACTAAAATTCCACTTCACATCTAAACACCATTTTGGATTTGAAGCCGCTGCCTGATACTGACATTTCGTAGATGTTGTATGACTATTCCTATACGTATCCATTTATTGATGAGGATCATATTCTTTTAGTATTAAACAGTACAATTGACTTCCAATCAATCAGTTTCGGTATACCCCGAAAAAGAATAATGAACTTTATATTAACCCTCTTAACAAATACTTTTCTAGCCTTGCTACTCGTAACCATCGCATTCTGACTCCCACAAACCAATGTCTACTCAGAAAAAGCAAGCCCCTACGAATGTGGATTCGACCCCATAGGGTCCGCCCGCCTACCCTTCTCTATAAAATTTTTCCTAGTAGCCATTACGTTCCTATTATTTGATTTAGAAATTGCCCTTCTCCTACCCCTACCATGGGCATCTCAAGCCAGCAACCTAAAAACTATACTAACAACAGCCCTGTTCCTAATTTCCCTACTAGCCATCAGCCTAGCCTATGAATGATCTCAAAAAGGGCTGGAATGGACCGAATAATGATAATTAGTTTAAACAAAACAAATGATTTCGACTCATTAAATTATGAATATACTCATAATTATCAAATGGCCTTAATTTATATAAACACCCTACTAGCCTTCACCATCTCCCTCCTAGGCTTATTACTATATCGATCTCACCTAATATCCTCACTCCTATGTCTAGAAGGTATAATATTATCTATATTCGTCATAGTAACAGTTATTATTCTAAACACACATTTAACCACATCAAGCATAATGCCAATCGTACTGTTAGTATTTGCAGCTTGCGAAGCCGCCCTAGGCCTATCCCTACTCGTTATAGTGTCCAACAACTATGGAGTAGACTACGTACAAAACCTCAACCTACTACAATGCTAAAAATTATTATTCCCACTACCATACTAATTCCCCTCGTGTGATTATCAAAACGCACTATAATCTGAATTAATCCTACAATATACAGCTTAATAATTAGTCTACTGAGCCTACCAATATTAAACCAATTCACTGATAATAGCCTAAATATTTCCCTAGTCTTTTTCTCCGACTCCCTCTCAACACCTTTACTTATATTAACCACCTGACTACTACCTCTTATACTAATCGCCAGCCAACACCACCTAGCCAATGAGTCATTAAACCAAAAAAAACTATTTATAACCATACTAATTCTCCTACAAGTGTTCCTAATCATAACATTTACCGCTACTGAACTCATCCTATTCTATATTCTATTCGAAGCCACACTACTACCCACCCTAATTATTATCACCCGATGAGGAAACCAAACAGAACGACTCAACGCAGGACTTTATTTCCTATTTTACACACTAGCAGGGTCCCTCCCTCTCCTAGTAGCACTAATCTATATTCAAAACATCACAGGAACCCTAAACTTTTTACTATCTACATACTGACTCCAACCCCTATCCCCCTCCTGAAGCAACGCTTTCCTCTGACTCGCATGCATAATAGCATTTATAGTGAAAATACCACTCTATGGCCTACATCTCTGACTACCAAAAGCACATGTAGAAGCCCCAATTGCCGGATCCATAGTCCTAGCAGCCATCCTCCTAAAACTAGGAGGCTACGGCATGCTACGAATTACAATACTCCTAAACCCGGTCACAGACTTTATAGCTTACCCGTTCCTAATACTTTCCATATGAGGAATAATCATAACCAGCTCCATTTGCCTACGTCAAACAGACCTAAAATCCCTTATCGCATACTCCTCAGTCAGCCACATGGCACTAGTAATCGTAGCTGTCCTCATCCAAACACCATGAAGCTATATAGGAGCAACAGCCCTAATAATCGCCCACGGCCTAACATCATCTATATTATTCTGCCTAGCAAACTCAAACTACGAACGAATCCACAGCCGTACCATAATCCTGGCCCGCGGCCTACAAACTATTCTACCCCTAATAGCAGCTTGATGACTACTGGCAAGCCTCACCAACCTAGCCCTTCCACCTACAATTAACCTCATTGGAGAACTATTTGTAGTCATGGCAACATTCTCATGATCCTCCGTATCAATTATTCTTATAGGAACTAACATCGTTATCACGGCTCTATATTCCCTATATATACTTATCACAACCCAACGAGGTAAACACACATATCACATCAACAACCTTACCCCTTCTTTCACGCGAGAAAACACCCTTATAACTATACACCTCACACCCCTTCTCCTTCTATCTATCAACCCAAAAATTATCTTAGGAACCCTTTACTGTAAATATAGTTTAAACTAAAACATTAGATTGTGAATCTAACAATAGAATATGAAAATTCTTATTTACCGAGAAAGTATGCAAGAACTGCTAACTCATGCTCCCATATGTAACAATATGGCTTTCTCACACTTTTAAAGGATAGTAGTTATCCGTTGGCCTTAGGAGCCAAAAAATTGGTGCAACTCCAAATAAAAGTAATAAACCTATTTACCCCATTAATATTAACCTCTTTGCTGGTCCTAACCATCCCAATTATCATAACCACCCTCAACCTCCACAAAACCAACACCTATCCACACTATGTAAAAACAACAATCGTATGAGCCTTCACAATCAGTCTCATCCCAACAATAATATTCCTCCAATCAGGACAAGAAATAATTCTAATAAACTGACATTGAATATCTATCCAAACCCTAAAAATCTCGATAAGCTTCAAACTAGACTACTTCTCCATAATCTTTACACCCGTAGCACTATTTGTTACATGATCTATTATAGAATTTTCCCTATGATACATACACTCAGACCCCTATATCGACCGATTCTTTAAGTACCTCCTCATGTTCCTCATCACAATACTTATTCTAGTAACTGCCAACAATCTATTCCAATTATTCATTGGATGAGAAGGGGTGGGCATTATATCATTTCTACTCATCGGATGATGGTACGGACGAGCTGATGCCAACACCGCAGCCCTACAAGCCATTTTATACAACCGAATTGGGGACGTCGGCTTTCTAATAGCCATGGCCTGATTCCTCTTTAACACCAACACATGAGAGTTACAACAGATCTTTTCACTCAACTTAAATAATACCAACCTCCCACTAGCCGGACTCGTTCTCGCCGCAACAGGAAAATCAGCCCAATTCGGCCTCCACCCATGACTACCATCAGCCATAGAAGGCCCAACTCCCGTCTCAGCTTTACTCCACTCCAGCACAATAGTTGTAGCAGGAGTATTCCTACTCATCCGATTCTACCCACTAATCGAAAACAACAAAACCATCCAATCCATAGTACTATGCCTAGGGGCAATCACTACCCTATTCACAGCAATCTGCGCCCTCACCCAAAACGATATCAAAAAAATCGTAGCCTTCTCAACTTCCAGTCAATTAGGCCTAATAATAGTAACAATTGGCATTAACCAACCCCACCTAGCATTTCTCCATATCTGTACCCACGCATTCTTTAAAGCTATACTATTCCTATGTTCCGGCTCTATTATCCACAGCCTCGGCGACGAACAAGATATCCGAAAAATAGGAGGCTTATACAAAACCCTCCCATTCACCACCTCTGCCCTAACAGTAGGCAGCCTAGCACTCACAGGAATACCCTTCCTAACAGGATTCTACTCCAAAGACCTAATCATTGAGTCAGCCAATACATCATATACCAACGCCTGAGCCCTTCTAATCACCTTAATTGCCACCTCCCTAACCGCTGTATACAGCACCCGAATTATCTTTTTCGCTCTCTTAGGCCAACCTCGATTTCCTACACTTGTTCTAATCAATGAAAATAACCCCTACCTAATAAATTCAATTAAACGCCTTCTAATCGGAAGTATTTTTGCCGGGTTTCTCATCACTAATACTATCCCTACCATAACCGTACCCCAAATAACTATACCCTGATATCTAAAAATTACCGCCCTATTAGTAACTATCATAGGCTTCACCATCGCCCTAGATTTAAGCTCAGCAACACAAAACCTAAAATTTAGCCACCCCTCAAATCCATTCAAATTCTCCAACCTCCTCGGCTACTTCCCAACCATCATACACCGCTTCATACCCCTAATAAATCTATCCCTCAGCCAAAAAACAGCTTCTCTCCTACTAGACCTAACCTGAATAGAAAAAGCCCTCCCCAAATCAGTTTCTCTCCTCCAAATAAAAACTTCCACCCTAGTATCGAACCAAAAAGGTCAAATTAAACTTTATTTCCTATCCTTCTTCTTAACACTAACTCTAAGTCTAATCACACTTAACCTCCACGAGTAATTTCCAGAACAACAACCACTCCAATAAGTAAGGATCACCCAGTAACAACCACTAACCAAACCCCATAACTATATAAAGCAGCCACTCCCATCACTTCCTTACTAAACATCCCAGAATCCTCAACACCATAAATAACCCAATCTCCCATATCATTTAGCCCAAAAATACCTTCCAACCCCCCACTATTCAATACACATAAAACAAACATAGTTTCAACAACTAGACCAGTAACAAAAGCCCCCAACACCACCTTATTAGACACTCACACCTCAGGATACTGCTCCGTAGCCATAGCCGTAGTATATCCAAACACTACCAGCATCCCACCTAAATAAATTAAAAACACCATTAACCCTAAAAAAGACCCCCCAAAACTTATTACAATACCACACCCAACCCCACCACTCACAATCAGTCCAACCCCTCCATAAATCGGCGACGGCTTAGAAGAAAACCCAACAAAACTAACAACAAAAATAGTACTTAAAATAAATACAATGTATATTATCATTATTCTCACATGGAATCTAACCACGACCAATGACATGAAAAATCACCGTTGTATTTCAACTATAAGAACAATAATGACCAACATTCGTAAATCCCACCCACTATTCAAAATTATTAACGACTCGTTCGTCGACCTGCCAGCCCCCTCAAGCATCTCTTCCTGATGAAACTTCGGATCCCTCCTAGGAGTATGCTTAGCCGTACAAATCCTCACAGGCCTCTTCCTAGCTATACACTACACATCAGATACCACCACAGCCTTCTACTCTGTAACACACATTTGCCGAGACGTCAACTACGGCTGAGTCCTACGCTACCTTCACGCCAACGGAGCCTCCATATTTTTCATCTGCCTATTCCTACACGTAGGACGAGGAATCTACTACGGCTCCTATACATTCTCAGAAACATGAAACATTGGAATTCTTCTCCTCTTCGCCGTAATAGCCACAGCATTCATGGGCTACGTACTTCCCTGAGGCCAAATATCCTTCTGAGGAGCAACCGTCATCACAAACCTCCTCTCAGCCATCCCATATGTAGGAACAACCCTCGTAGAATGAGTATGAGGAGGATTCTCAGTCGATAAAGCCACACTCACTCGATTTTTCGCCCTACATTTCCTACTACCTTTCATCATCTCAGCCATAGTCATAGTACACCTACTCTTCCTACACGAAACAGGATCTAATAACCCAACTGGAATTCCATCTGACATAGACATAATCCCATTCCACCCCTACTACACTATCAAAGATATCCTAGGCCTTATCCTAATACTCACAGCATTAATATCCCTAGTCCTATTCGCCCCCGATCTCCTAGGAGACCCCGACAACTACACTCCTGCCAACCCTCTAAACACCCCTCCCCACATTAAACCAGAGTGATACTTCCTATTTGCTTACGCCATCCTACGCTCAATCCCAAATAAACTCGGCGGAGTAGTAGCCCTAGTCCTATCTATTCTCATTCTAGCCGCTATCCCCTTACTACACACATCCAAACAACGCAGCATAGCATTCCGGCCCCTAAGCCAATGCCTATTCTGACTCCTAGTAGCAGACCTCCTAACACTAACCTGAATCGGAGGCCAACCTGTCGAACACCCATTCATCATTATCGGGCAACTAGCCTCCATCCTATATTTCCTAATCATCTTGGTCCTAATACCACTCGCTAGCATTGTAGAAAACCGTCTATTAAAATGAAGAGTCTATGTAGTATATCACATTACCCTGGTCTTGTAAACCAGAAAAGGGGAACAATACTCCCCCACAGACTTCAAGGAAGGAACTCCAAGCTCCACCATCAACACCCAAAGCTGAAATTCTAATTAAACTATTCCTTGCATGTACATACATACATATATATGAATGGACTCAAACTAATTCTATGTAACTCTCCAGTATTAACTTACCCCAACCTTTCCCTATGTAATTAGTGCATAACATTAACTACACCATAAATTATATAGTACATACTATGTATAATTGTACATAAATTATTTACCCCATGCATATAAGCAAGTACAATAATACTAAACTATTACATAAGACATTAAATTATAACCGTACAACAAATCATAGATAGACATGAATATCCTTATCCAAATCAAATGCTTAATTTTACATAGTACATAGTATGTTTTATCGTACATACCCCATTAAGTCAAATCATTTCCAGCCAACACGCATATCACCTCCAACAGGTTATCTCTCGACTACCAACTCACGTGAAACCAGCAACCCTTGCGAGAAGGATCCCTCTTCTCGCCCCGGGCCCATAACTCGTGGGGGTTTCTAAACTTGGGGTGTAAACGACATCTGGTTCTTTCTTCAGGGCCATCTCACCTAAAATCGCCTATTCTTTCCCCTTAAATAAGACATCTCGATGGGTTAGTGACTAATCAGCCCATGCCGACACATAACTGTGGTGTCATGCCTCTGGTATTTTTTAATTTTTAGGGGTATGCTTGGACTCAGCTATGGCCGTCAGAGGCCTTAACACAGTCAAGCAAATTGTAGCTGAGCTCAAATTGAACCATGTTTAACTAGACATCAAAATCAAAGGGTAAATCAAATGAATGACATGGGACATAAAACCTAAGCGAGCGGAAAAAGTGTTGTTAGCATGCACAAGAAATAAGGTATGGCTCTTAGACTCTACCCTAACGGGGTGTAATTCAGTCAATGGTTACAGGACATATTGATTTAGACCGTTGCGCACACGTTGCGCACACGTTGCGCACACGTTGCGCACACGTTGCGCACACGTTGCGCACACGTTGCGCACACGTTGCGCACACGTTGCGCACACGTTGCGCACACGTTGCGCGCACCCACTCCCACTAGGTAGGTTAAACTCACCAAACCCCCCCCTCCCCCCGTTAAATCCTAGAATCATATGCAACTATCAATATCTTGCCAAACCCCAAAAACAAGAACAAGTGCACAACTGACACAAATGAGGCCAATCCTTACTAATAACTGAAATACTAATAAGACACACAAGCCTCAACGATTTAACCTAGTCTCTCTACCTACCCCGCCGTTTGATACAAACCTACTACTTTAATGATTCAACTTTCCTTAGACATCTATCCCTCTAGATCTGAAACCCTCCCCTACAAATTCAATTTCAATTATAAAAATCCATGTCCCCTCAAACCAAATTCACCA